ATTATAAGTTGTGAAGCAATAACAATAAAAATGCGGATAAAGGGAAGGGTGAGAGAAAGAGAGAAAAATAATATCAATGCTATATGATTCCAATATGTAAGGTCCATGAGTGATCTTATAAAGGATAGTGTAATAAAGCATCAATACTAATTTTATTGATCTATAATTAGATGAATTTGTTCATAGAACAAAAAAATAAAGAGCCCCGAGTCAATAAAGACTGAGAAAATTGACTCAAGAACACATTTCATTTTCATTAGGAGCTCCATTGTATTGTATAATTCAGGCCTAACCATTAATCTAGAAGCGATGGGAACGACGAAACCTGTGGATGCATAAGATTCTATTGAAAACGAATCCTAATGATTCACTGGGTAGGATGGCGGAACAAACCCGGGACCAATCCCCTTTTATTCTGAAAGGTCATGTCATGGGATAACCCTACAACTAAAATAGATGTTGAAAGAGTAAACATTCGCCCGCGAAAGTTTTGATTTTATTGGATTTATAAATTTTGGTCGATCCGATATGATAATAAAAAAGACAAAACAAAATAAAGACTCGTTATAACAAAATGACATTATATTATCTATAACATTATCTCTAAATAATCTAGAAAATAATTATCTATAACTATAACTATAAATAGAAAAATAGAATAGATGTTTAATTAATTAAAAAAAATTATAAATTATCAAAATAAGATATACAAATTTCTAATAGATTAGATAAAATAATAGATTAGATAAAATCTCGATGAATCCCACGATTCAGTATATTTTTCATTAAAGACATGTATATTATTTTATAATTGTTTCATTCGCGAGGAGCTGGATGAGAAGAAACTCTCATGTCCGGTTCTGTAGTAGAGATGGAATGAATTGATAAACAACCATCAACTATAACCCCAAAAGAACCAGATTCCGTAAACAACATAGAGGAAGAATGAAAGGAATATCTTATAGAGGTAATTGTATTTGCTTCGGTAGATATGCTCTTCAGGCACTTGAACCCGCGTGGATCACATCTAGACAAATAGAAGCAGGGCGGCGAGCAATGACACGAAATGTGCGCCGCGGTGGAAAAATATGGGTACGCATATTTCCAGACAAACCAGTTACAGTAAGACCCGCGGAAACGCGTATGGGTTCGGGGAAAGGATCTCCCGAATATTGGGTAGCTATCGTTAAACCGGGTAGAATACTTTATGAAATGGGCGGAGTAGCAGAAAATGTAGCCAGAAAGGCTATTTCAATAGCGGCATCCAAAATGCCTATACGAACTCAATTCATTATTTCAGGATAGGAATGTAAAACCAAAGGAAAGAGGTCTTTGGAATAAAAAAAACAATTGTAGGTTTCTTTTTTTTTTATTTTGGACAAACAATATTTCTTTTTTTTTACTTCGCCCCTTTGCATCAAAAGAGCAAATAAAAAAAATGATATGATTCAACCTCAAACCCATTTAAATGTAGCAGACAACAGCGGGGCCCGAAAATTGATGTGTATTCGAATCATAGGAGCTAGTAATCGACGATATGCCCATATTGGTGACGTTATTGTTGCTGTAATCAAGGAAGCAATACCAAATACACCTTTAGAAAAATCTGAAGTGATCAGAGCTGTAATTGTACGTACTTGTAAAGAACTCAAACGTGACAACGGTATGATACTACGATATGATGACAATGCTGCGGTTGTTATTGATCAAGAAGGAAATCCCAAAGGAACTAGAATTTTTGGTGCGATCGCACGGGAATTGAGACAGTTAAATTTCACTAAAATAGTTTCATTAGCGCCTGAAGTACTATAAGTATAATAAAGATGAGACTATAATATAGTTATAACATTTGAATAAAATAGATAAAATTTATTAGTAGATTTGTCTCACGCATATATCTTTAACAATTCAAAAAATAGAAATATATATATAAAGAAAAAAAAAGCATGTTGATTATATAAAAATTCGGGGGCAACAATAATTTTAGTTTATCATGGGTAAAGACACTATTGCTGATATAATAACTTCTATACGCAATGCTGACATGAATAGAAAGGGAACGGTTCGAATACTATCTACTAACATCACCGAAAACCTTGTTAAAATACTGTTAAGAGAAGGTTTTCTTGAAAACGTGAGGAAACATCAAGAAAGCAACAAATATTTTTTGGTTTTAACCCTACGACATAGAAGGAATAGGAAAGGGCCATATAAAACCGTTTTAAATTTAAAACGGATCAGTCGACCCGGTCTACGAATCTATTCGAACTATCAACGAATTCCTAAAATTTTAGGCGGGATGGGGATTGTAATTCTTTCTACTTCTCGGGGTATAATAACGGACCGAGAGGCCCGACTAGAAAGAATTGGTGGAGAAATTTTGTGTTATATATGGTAAGCTTTCTTCTATCCAACTTAGATATGGAACTTTACTATTTATTTGTGAAAAAAAAAGAGAAAGAGCGGGTTTCTAATATCACTCTACTCCTACATTAGTTAA